TATTGAATAGTTACAGGTAAACGATTCGCGTGGGACAAGGTAATCATGAAACCTTGACCAATGTACCTGGCAGCTCGTATTGTTTGTTGACCAGAATTCAAGAACTGAGTTAGCATAGGGAACATATCTGAATATCTATAAATAATTTTATACTTGTTTCTTTCTCTTGTTTGAGACAAGTTGTGAAGATAGAATATTCTATTCCTTTACAGTGAAAGAAGTTGGGACGAAGTTGTTAATAATAGATTACCTAGAGAAATAGGTAAAAGGAATTTCCATCCAAGATTTAATAGTTGGTCCATTCTCAGTCTCGGTAAAGTCCACCTTGTTGCAATAGAAATGAACAAGAACAAATAAGTTTTAGCTAATGTAATAAAGATACCGATTATTATTCCAAAAACTTTACTTCTTTTAGTTATGTCCAAAATCTCAGGAACTAATATGGATGGAATAGAAAAATTCCAACCCCCCAAGTAAAGAACTGTTACAAATAATGAAGAAACTAGTAGATTTAGATACGAAGCAACGTAAAATAAACCAAATTTGATACCTGAATATTCGGTTTGATAACCTGCTACCAATTCCTCTTCTGCTTCTGGTAAATCAAAAGGTAATCTCTCACACTCGGCTAGAGAAGAAATTAGAAAAACGATAAACCCTATAGGTTGACGCCACAAATTCCACCCCCAAAGACCATATTTTGACTGGGCTTCAACTATATCAACTGTACTTAAACTGTTAGATAATCATAGTCGACGATAACATCACTGTTCCCGTCGCTATTACAGAACCGTACATGAGATTTTCACCTCATACGGCTCCTCATAGGTCACAAAAAAATCTAAAGACCTTTCAACATTTTTATCTTGATGTGTTTGTAGGATCGATAGAGAGTCAAACTCTTATCTTATCCTAAGGCCTAGAATTAGACCAATGGAATTCTGTCTGCTAGATTTATAATAAAAAAGTGCTTCTGAATTGATCTCGTCTTTTAATTTTTCTTTGTTGATTAATAACTTTATCCTTGAATAAAAAAAGACTTTTTAGAGGAATATCACATATATATTTCAACCTATCATTTTCGATTACGAAAAATAAGTAGACATTGCATAAAAAAAAATTTTATTTCTCTAAATAAAATAAAAATACAAATAGTTATGAATAAAAAAAAAGATCTCTTTTTGCAATTATAGTCTTTCGATTTTATTTCGCTCCTATTCTCCTTTCTCAGAAAAAAAAGGGACATTACCCAAAGTAAAAGATTTCTTCGTTCTTGATAGTTATTTACTTAATCGGTGGATAGGAACATACTCTGGATCGAAATCGCGGGGAGTACTTCTTAATTATTTCTACCAACTTAAAGCCCCAATTCGAATTACTTTTCTATAAAGAAATATCCAGTTGGATATTTTACAGAATCTCCATTACTAATCCTTTGTGTATCTTGGTCTTCCTAACCATCCACTCGTTTTTTTGAATCTCCCAATTAGGGTAATACATCTATACTAATAGAAATAGATAGTAAAAACCCCATACAGTTGATCTTTTGAACCCGCTTCAAGCAATGATGACTAATCAACCAATCTTGGGGTAAACAGTCTCCACTGCTTATGTTTTAATTCTTGTACATAGGAAATGAGATTGAATTCCTTTAACAGCAAATTTGAAAGCCGTTTTATTTCACTCATATAACTATCTGGTTTAGTTTATCAACCCCCATGATGAATAAAAATAAAAAAAATCAAAAATAGATATAGATATTCAACGCATTTCACTTTCTTGCTAGAAAGAAAACTTTCTATAAAGAAAATAAATAGGGGAAATTTTATGTCTCACCGAATCACACGTAGAGATATTGATAATACACATAGAGTTAATGGTATTTCATAACTAATTGATTGAGCAGCAGCCCTTAATCCACCTAAAAAGGAATATTTATTATTTGATCCATATCCCGACATAAGAAGTCCAACGGGAGCAAGACTTGAAACAGCGATCCATAAAAAAACACCAATACTGAGATCGGCTAGAATAAGGCGATAGCTAAAAGGAATTACTGAATAACTTAGTAAAATGGATATGACTGCTATGGATGGCCCGATACTGAATAAACGAGTATCTCCTCTAGATGGAAGAAGATTCTCTTTGAAAAGTAGTTTTGTACCATCTGCTAGAGCTTGAAGAATTCCCAAAGGCCCAGCATATTCGGGTCCAATACGTTGTTGTATTCCTGCAGATATTTCTCTTTCTAACCAAACAATTACTAGTACACCTAGTGTGATTCCTAATACAAGAGTGAAAATAGGTACGAGTATCCATATGATCCCATACACTTCTTTTAAGGATTCCAATCTGGAAAAAGAATTGATAGCTTGTATTTCTGTTGTATCAATTATCATTTCAACGATCAACTTCTCCCATAATGATATCTATGCTACCTAGTATCGTCATAATATCAGCCAATTTCATTCTTTTAACTAACTGAGGAAGAATTTGCAAGTTGATAAAACCCGGTGGTCGAATTTTCCATCTCCAAGGAAAAACACTCTGATCTCCTATCAGAAAAATTCCCAATTCTCCTTTTGGTGCTTCGACTCTTACATAAAGTTCTTGCTTAGCCAATTCAAAAGTTGGAGAAGGTTTTTTACTAATAAATCGATAGTCAAAATCATTCCATTCAGGGTCTTTTATTCTACCAAAGCGTCGAATTTCTAAATTCTCATAGGGTCCCCCTGGAATTCCTTCCAGAGCCTGTTGGATAATTTTTATGGATTCTGTCATTTCACTGATTCGTACTAAATACCGAGCTAATGAATCCCCTTCTTTTTGCCATTGAATCTCCCAATCAAATTCGTCGTAAGACTCATAACGATCAATTTTACGAAGATCCCACTGTATTCCGGAAGCTCGTAGCATTGGGCCCGATAAACCCCAATTTAGTGCTTCTTCTGCGCGAATAATGCCTACGCCTTCAACTCGTTCTAAAAAAATAGGATTCCGCGTAATAAGCTTTTGATATTCAGCAACCGCGGTTAAAAAATAATCGCAAAAATCCAAACATTTATCTATCCAGCCATGAGGTAGATCAGCAGCTACTCCTCCGATACGAAAATAATTATGCATCATGCGCATACCGGTAGCAGCTTCGAACAAGTCATATATTAACTCTCGTTCTCGAAAAATATAGAAGAAAGGGGTCTGTGCCCCAATATCTGCCATAAAAGGGCCAAGCCATAACAAATGAGAAGCGATACGACTTAACTCCAACATAATAGCTCTGATATAGCTAGCCCTTTTAGGTACTTGAATATTGCCTAGCTGTTCGGGTCCATTTACGGTTATTGCTTCTGTGAACATAGTAGCTAAATAATCCCAACGCGTTACATAAGGCAAATATTGTATAATTGTTCGATTTTCCGCAATTTTCTCCATCCCTCTATGTAAATAACCCAGTATTGGTTCACAATCAATAACATTTTCACCATCGAGAGTAACAATCAGTCGAAGAACACCATGCATTGATGGGTGGTGAGGGCCCATATTGACTATCATGAGGTCTTTTCTTGTAGTTGGTGCAATCATAAGTTTTTTCCCGAGTCGTTCTTCCATGCATTGCTGAAAGTAAAAAGAAGTTCATCAAAATTTAAACGACTAAGCTCAAATGGTATCACGCTTCAAATTAACGAGTTTTTATCTCTCGAATATTTAACTCACTAATTAATTCTTTATAGCGTCTTCTATTTTTTTTTGACAAATAGGCCAGCAGTCGTTGGCGTTTTCCCAAAATTTTCCGCAAACCTCTCTGGGATGAAGAGTCTTTTTTGTGCAATTCCAAATGTGAAGTAAGTCTTCTTATCTTAGTGGTAAAACTGAATACTTGAAATTCAACAGACCCTCTGTTTTCTTCGTTTTCTTTTTGAGAAATAACCGAAATGAATGAATTTGTTACCATAAAAAAATCCCCTTTCCCTTTTTACAGATATGGATTTTATTGATCAGTAATAATAATGCCATTAATTGGAATCTGGTATATACAATAATCTAATCCAAATTTCTTTATGAACTCCTAATTTTCTGAATTCAAATCAATTAATCCAATTTCTAATTGGATTTAGATAGGGATAGAAAAGGATTGGTACATTTTCGCATCGAAGAATTTAGACCTAAAACAAAGAAGGTTCTGTTGATTCATTTCGAGATCTAATCGAGACATTATTCATATCCTATTGGATATTAGAATGAAATGTGAGACAAGACATGTGATCTATGTATTTGTTTGCTTTGATATACCCTATTATATATATAGGGTATAGAATATATAGAAAAAGTGTATTATCCACGAAATGTCAAAATTTCAATCGTGGATACAGATGTATTCTTAACATACTGAAACGACTGCCATTATTGGTATCAAACCAATAACGATTCATACAAGCTAAATCCTCTAATCGATAATTAGGCCAAAGAAAGAGCTTTAATTTCATTAATTGATTTTTCTCTCTATCAAAATGGTTACTGTCATGCGAAACTTGGCTGCTGTCTTTTACGTCCTTTGCATTCCAAAATACTTGATTTCTATCTTCACCATTTCTATTCTTTGAATTAAAACAACTTAGAATTTTCAACTTTCTACGACGTCTAAACGAGAAAATATTTTCAGGAACAAGCAAATCCAAATGATTTTTGTCTCTATTTTCAGTTATTCTTTGGTGTGATGAAATAGTTTCATCAAAATTCTTCTTAGAAACATATCTTTGTTCTTGATATTTTTGATTAGTTTGGTGCTTACTCTTATGAACCAATGAAATACCTATGGTTTGATACATAATAAATTGTGCATCGTTTTTTCCAAACAGACGAGTGGGTTCTATAATCAATATTCCCTTTTTCATCAATTGGTTAAGAGTTAAATTCTTCTCAATCAGCATTATATCCAAACTCATTTCTCTATTTTGAATCGAGGGTATAGTAATTTGGGTTGGATCTATCAGTCTAAGCAGGAGACAATATACCTTGACATTATTCATCAGTCTTTGATTCAAAGTATCGTCCCATCTCAATTGAAAAAGCAAATAACGTTTCAGGAAGAAATCTAGTTCTGCTCTCGCGCTGCTTTTGTATTGTTTTTTCTTTTTCCCCTTTTTCATGTCTGATCTTGCATAATTTTCTTCACTATCTTTTTGTTGTGAGAGAACGGATCCAAGATTTCCTGGACTTGTGGGTTCTTTTTCTCCTTGATTTCGATGCTTTTTATTCGATGGTATCAAAAAACTTCCTTTTTGCTTTTGATTTATTTTTTTATTTGCACTATTATTTTCATTTTTATTCAAATTTGAAAGAAGTAATTTGCTTGGTATAAACCAAGGTTTGCTTTTATATGCTTTATAAAGTAACACAAATTCTGGGAAGAACCAAGGTTCCAAATTCGCTATGCGACACTTTAGCATTTTTTCATTCATTCCCATCCAATCAAAAAATACTTTGTCGGAGTTTGGTGGATTGATTTCTGGAATCATAAGGTAAAAAAGATCTTTTTTAGGAATTATTTGAGTATTTTGATTCCCATTGCTGACCCAGGCCTCAATATCGCCTTTTTGTTTAAGATCAAAATTGAGAATGTTCCAATCAAAATATTTTCTATCGACCGTTTTTTCCATATATAGAATATGGACCTTTCCTAGATAATTATCGATAGGGATGTTCCTCAGTATATTTTCTTTATGCGTGTTATAAGAAATCTCTTGCTTCTTACGTTCTTGAAACGGAGATCTATAAAAAAAGTATTCCCTTTTATTTTCATAATTAAGAAATTTATATGATAAAAGATCATATTTATAGTATTTTTGCAAATTCTCTTTTCTTTTTTGATTAGATAACGAATATACTTCAATTTGTTTTTGTTTTTTGAAATCAATTAATTGGTCTTTTTCATATGAATGCCTTTTGCTAAAATTTTCCTTTTTACGCTGATGAACTGTATTGCGCCATTTTTCTGGTATTAATCTATACCATCTGCTCTGAGATAAATTGTATTGATAATATCCTCTTAACCACTTTTTCCATTGATTCATTTCATAACTCGGAAGTTTCTTATCCCCTAATTTCGAATCAATCATTCCTTGTGTTTCAAAAGAATCCTTTATTTCAGGCGGGGGGATTCCTTGAGATTGAAGAACAGCTCTTAATTTATATGAGTTACTAACTTGAATTTGTGATAATTTGAAAAATACATATGCTTGTGACACGTAGGATAAGTCATAAAAAATAGGTGAATTTTTTTGACTATTACTAATATTATCAAGTGATTTTTTTATAGTCGAAATAAATGGAATTAGATTTTTTTTTATTTTATTAATTCTTTCTTGTTTTCTTTCATTATTGTAAAGGGATTTATCAATAATTTTTTTTGTTGATTTAAGAAAAAGTTCTGTATTCATTCTGGGAATATTAATGATACATAAAAATATATCTGTGTAGATTCTTTCAATGAAAAATTTCAAAAAAAGAGGTAATTTAGAGATTAATTGAGCATTTCTTTTTTTGAATATTTGCCATTTTTCGAATCTTTTAGCATTATAACTTGTTTTTTTAAGACTAATATTATTTATTCTTGGAGTTACTTTTTTTTGCTCTTTTATAATTCTTTCTATTTGATTTCGAATTGTACTTGTTTTAGTAGTCAAATCCTTGATTTTTTTTTCCGTTAATGAAGAATTTGTCCAATTCGTAGATGCAATTTTACTAAACGATTTGTGAATTAGCTGATTGCTTATTATAGAATCTTTTTCTTCTTTAATTTCACTTGATTCATATACTTCTCTTCCTGTTAATCGAAATAACAGAATTTTGGAAAGTTCTTTTATTATTTTTTTTATAAAAATAACACTTTCGATAACCCATTCTTTTGTTTCTTTTAAAACTTTTCGAAGTAATTTTATTTTTCTTTTAAAAACTATTAGAACTCGAGAAGACTTCTTTTTAAATTTTCCAATTTTTTTTTCAATTTCCTTAAAAATGGGTTTCAAAAAGGAAGGTCCTTTTCGGGGCGAACCAAAAGGAAGTTCAGTTTCCATTCCCCAAACTGTTAAAAAACAAAAATCATCTTTTTCTTTTTTCTTTTTCATTAAACCTTTCTTAGATGATCGTAGTTTCGATTTGTGCCAAGGTTTCAGACGGAAAGGAAATAAGATTTTTATCTGAATACCGTCTGTCAACCAATTTTTCGGAAATTCTGTTTCGGATAATGGAACACCATTATAGGTACATTTAACATGCATCTCTCTATTCCATTCCTGTAAATCCTCAAACCATTCGGGAAATTGAAATAGGAACATGCGTCCACTATTTTTTGCAATTAGCAATGAAGGTAATACAATATATTTTCTAAAAATAGATTGAGTTAGTAACATGCAACCTCTTATTACTTGTGTAACTGGAATGGTATCCCAGGCCTCTGCTATCTGTATTCGCTCTTTCTCCGTTCTTTCCTTCGTCTCTTTT